TCATTCAATATTCTTTAAAGATATGAAAGAGTCAAAATGCGAAAGCTCTTCTTTGTGGTTAAATGCCAAAAAATCAAGTCAGCTCATTCGTCTTTATGTTGTGTTGATCGTTACAGGCCTCTTGAATCTTCTAGATTACCTATCTTTATTTTATTGTATTGTCTTTTTTATTTGGTATTTGTATGGAATGGGAATGCAGATTTCGTCTTGTTTTCTTTATTATTGATAGGAATTCTCTTGTTACGACCCTACTTAACTAATCAATTGAAACCTCAGATTCATACGAGAACCACGATAATTCAATGAAACCTTCAAAGTCCAAAGTTCACTGAGTGAGAACCATTGGATCATCACTTATTCAATCAAAAAAATAGTTATAATGACTAAAAACATAAAATACAAAGAAGCGTTTGTCCTTTGATCCAAATAAGAGTTTAAAAGCAGAAAAATATTTTGATTTATTAAAGTTTATAAGATAGAACGGAAAGAAGTCCGGCTACGAGGTCTGAGTATTAAGTATGAATCATAGTTCGAATACTTTGTGATCTATTTGATCTATTTCGTGCTCCAGATACTCGAATGAATATCCGACGAAGTAAAACCATCTTGATAAAGATGACAGACCCCATTCTCTGTACTATCCATAGGATCAATTCTAACAAGTCACACACTCATATTCCGGAAATATACAATGCAGAAAAAAATTTTCGCGGTCGAACTACCAAAGGAGAATAGGCTAAAATTTTGAGACCCACATACTTTCTTTACTTTTTTGTATCGAACTAAAAGCTAGGACTTCAAGATTCTTCTCAGTCTAATTCACTGAAATTCCATCCAGTAGAACAGACGAATTATAAATCTCCAAAATAATAGATAGGAATACCGCAAATAGAGCCATTGCAACACCCATCAAAGGGGTCGTTCCCCAACCAGGAGCTACTTTACCATATTCGGAATTCAATGGTTTCAATAACTTCCCTACAGTAGTGCGTCTTGGACCAGATCTAGAACTATCCTCAACAGTTTGTGTAGCCATAAATCTTATTTTGTATTCATTACGATCTGTTGACTTTGTATACCATTCCGTTGTAAATAAACGATCTTAGCATAGATCCAGTGTGGTCTTTCAATTCTATAATAATGGAAACAGCAACCCTAGTCGCCATCTTTATATCTGGGTTACTTGTAAGTTTTACTGGGTATGCTCTATATACTGCCTTTGGGCAACCCTCTCAACAACTAAGAGATCCATTCGAGGAACACGGGGACTAGTTGACGTAATCAGCCTCCAAATATTTGGAGGCTGATTACGTCAATGAAGATAATTAAAAATTATTTCATTTTTTAGTTGAAATTTTAGGTGGTTCCCGAAAAAAAATAGCGAAAAAAATTATCCCTAAAGTCGATACTAAGAGAAATGTATAAACCAATGCTTCCATAAATTTGATCGTGGTTTACAATTATAGCTTTCATACCTGTTTTGTTTATGTTTACTTGGGAGTATCCCTCCGGATAAAAAAAGAAAAAGAGTCAAAGAAACGGCAGCGATTTAAATCAAGATTCCTACAATACCCTACCTATTAAATAAAATCGCAAACAGAAACTAGAAGAAAAAAAGCAATGTTGCATCAGACTGCTTGTCTTTTTGTAGTTGGATCTCCAAGTTTTTGGAATGCCCCAAATTCCACTTGAGCATCCAAATCTGGATCAATACCAGCAAAAACATCTCGGAATAGGGTTCTAGCACCATGCCAAATATGTCCAAAGAAGAAAAGTAGAGCAAACGAAGCATGCCCAAAAGTAAACCAACCTCTTGGACTGCTACGAAAAACACCATCGGATTTCAAAGTAGCACGATCTAATTCAAAAATCTCACCTAATTGAGCCCTTCTAGCATATTTTTTCACTGTTGCGGGATCACTATAACTCACTCCGTTGAGTTCACCACCATAAAACTCAACAGTTACACCTACTTGTTCGACACTATATTTAGATTCTGCCCTTCTAAACGGGACGTCGGCTCTAACAATTCCGTCTCCGTCTACCAAAACAACCGGAAATGTTTCAAAAAAAGTAGGCATACGGCGTACAAAAAGTTCACGCCCTTCTTTATTTCTAAAGACGGGGTGTCCTAACCATCCAACAGCTATTCCATCCCCATTGTCCATTGAACCCGCTCGGAATAACCCCCCTTTTGCTGGATTATTACCAATATAATCATAAAAAGCTAATTTTTCAGGAATTTTAGACCAAGCTTCTGATACACTTTGATTTTCAGCTAGTCCAGCACTAACTCTTCGATATATTTCTTGTTGAAAGTATCCCTGATCCCATTGATAACGAGTAGGACCAAATAATTCGATGGGAGTAGTTGCAGAACCATACCACATAGTTCCAGCAACAACAAAAGCTGCAAAAAAGACAGCAGCAATACTACTGGAAAGGACGGTTTCAATATTTCCCATACGTAATCCTTTGTATAGACGTTGAGGCGGACGAACACTAAGATGGAATAAGCCCGCTAATATACCCAATGTCCCTGCTGCAATATGATGAGAAGCTATTCCTCCCGGAACAAAAGGGTCAAAACCCTCCACGCCCCACGCCGGATTTACGGGTTGGACCTTTCCGGTTAGTCCATAAGGGTCGGATACCCATATTCCAGGACCGTATAATCCTGTTACATGAAATGCGCCAAAACCAAAGCAAGCCACTCCGGAAAGAAATAAATGAATTCCAAAAATCTTGGGCAAATCCAAAGAAGGTTTTCCTGTACGTTCATCACAAAAAATTTCTAGATCCCAATATACCCAATGCCAAATAGCTGCCAAGAAGCACAAGCCAGAAAACACGATATGTGCTCCAGCTACCCCTTCGTAACTCCAAAGACCCGGATTCGTTATAGTCCCTCCTGTAATATTCCAACCGCCCCATGAATTGGTTATTCCTAAACGAGTCATGAAAGGTATAACGAACATACCTTGTCTCCACATTGGATCAAGAACAGGGTCGGAGGGATCAAAAACAGCTAATTCATATAGAGCCATCGAACCGGCCCAACCAGCCACCAGAGCAGTATGCATTATATGAACAGAAAGCAAACGACCGGGATCATTCAATACAACAGTATGAACACGATACCAAGGCAAACCCATGGAAATACCCCTTTATCAACGAAAAATAGACACTATGTAACTTTATTGCATTGAAAAAAACTATGCTACGGACCCCCCCCCTTTTTTTAGGTAATTATTTCGTAGAAAGGATTAATATTTGTTCTATTCTGTTAGTAATAATGGAACAATTCTATTCATAGGAAAAAAGGGAAGCGGATCTATTCTATATCCGATAAGTACCAATACGCAATGGGGGTGAGTCCTATTTTATATGAACCAAGGTAGCTATTGTTATTCATCATTCAGAAGCCCATTCGTAAAAAATTTCCTTTTTTTTTTTATTCATTCTCACTTACTTTACTTTTATTTTATATTTTAACTTATTCAATTTATGTATTAAATATGATTAATATTAATTTAAATATGATTAATAAAGTAGGAAAAAAGGATAATCTTATTAAAAAATGAAACCCCAGTCTTACGTTTCCACATCAAAGTGAAATAGAGAACTTAATTCTCTTTTTTTTTATTTCATGCCTATTGGCGTTCCAAAAGTACCTTTTCGAAGTCCTGGAGAAGGAGATACATCTTGGGTTGACATATAGTGCGACTTGTCAGATATATTGGGCTATATGGGATTCCCCCATTTTCTCCCTCGATCGAGATATCCTCTGTTTCGCCCAAAAATATTGATTGAATTATCAAAAATTTGTAATGCGAAGCGCAAAAAATAAAGTGGAATTAAATGCAGGGAGTATTTAGATTGATATTAGATTATCAAAAATTTTTGATGGTTTGCGTGATCGGACTAATAAAATGAAGTATCCAGGCTCCGTTTAGCAAAAACCCAATTGATAATTAATATATAATATTTTTATAATTACTACTTAATATGATATGCAAAATTATAATAAAAAATTCTATTAAAAAATAGAAAAAATTGAAACAGGGTGATCCAAAACTGTTGATCAAATAATATAATTAAAAATTTGTTGACTATTTGACAGAAGACATGTGAAAGAAACGAACTGAAAAAAAAAGAAGAAGTAGTAAAAAAAAGACGCGGTATTTGGTTCATTTGTCCTATATGTGCAAATAAAAATCGGGCAAATTTTTCCTTTTACTCGGGGTAGAGCATAAACCTAAAAAATGGAATAAAAAAAGGAAGAAGCCCGTTCAGGAACAAGAAAAAAACATCGCTATTTCAACTGAATCTCGATGAAAAAAAAATATCAATGAATCCAGTTAGTCTGACAGGCTTAATCAATCGTTTTATTATAGGATTCTAATATCTAATAAAAGGGGCCAAAACTTATTTTTGCTTTTACTTTTAAAAATAAAAAGAGAGCAAGCCCTTCCCTTATAAGTTTAAGTTAGAAAGACAAAAAAAGAGGGGTTGGAATCGACACATTGATTTTTTCACAATTTTTGTTGAACCGTATGCATCAAAAGGTGCCTGTACGGCTCCTAAGGAATAAAATTTTATCCTAATCAACCGACTTTATCGAGAAAGATTGTTTTTTTTAGGCCAAGAGGTTGATACCGAAATCTCGAATCAACTTATTAGTCTTATGATATATCTCAGTATAGAAAAGGATACCAAAGATCTTTATTTGTTTATAAACTCTCCCGGTGGATGGGTAATATCTGGAATGGCTATTTATGATACTATGCAATTTGTGCAACCCGATATACAGACAATATGCATGGGATTGGCCGCTTCAATAGCATCCTTTATCCTAGTCGGAGGAGAAATTACCAAACGTATAGCATTCCCTCACGCTTGGCGCCAATGAGTTTTTTTATTTTCAAGAAAAAAATACTATGCCTTCGCCATCGGAAATATGAATTAGTTAAGTAATAATAGCATGGCACTTCGAATTCGATATGAAATTTTTTAGAGTAAAAAAAATTAGATTATATATTGAAAGAGTAGTATGAGATAAGGAAGGGGTATTTCAAATGATATCTTGTCTTTTCGGGCACATCTCAGCGTTACAAACTTTGTTTTCACACCGGAAGCTTATTTACAAAATTTATATTAAAATAAAAAAAAAAAAGGCACTTTGGGATTGCTGAATCATCGACGAATCAAAAAGATGATATATAAAGCAACGGAACCATCATAGTATTTTTTTTAACTCCTACAAAAAAGAAGGATGGTAATTGGATCATTTATGGATCTGTGTATAATAAACCTATATTTTTTTTTATTTCGCCGAAAGGAAAGGTCAAAAACGTAAATTCCATTGTGGAGCCGTATGCAATGCAAAAAAAAGCCTGTACGGTTATTCAATTTTCTCTGTTTTTTTTGGTTATCTCACCTCATTCTGCAAAATAGAAGAACCTTTTTCTATTATATCATCAGGGTAATGATTCATCAACCCGCTAGTTCGTTTTATGAGGCACAAACGGGAGAATTTATCTTGGAAGCGGAAGAACTACTAAAAGTTCGCGAAACCATCACAAGGGTTTATGTACAAAGAACGGGCAAACCTATATGGGTTGTATCCGAAGACATGGAAAGGGATGTTTTTATGTCAGCAACAGAAGCCCAAGCTCATGGAATTGTTGATCTTGTAGCGGTTCAATAAAAAATAGGAGCGATTTCATGCAAATCTACAATTTATAATTTTATATCTTTTTAGATTAAAGGTTTAGTTTCATATTCTCTTCAATATATTGTTTTTTATATTGAAGAGAATCTTAAAGAGAAGTAATTTAGAATTAGCCGGTTAGAACCAATCTAAACCAGCCCATTATTTATATGATGATTCCGTATGCCAACCATTAAACAACTTATTAGAAATACAAGACAGCCAATCCGAAATGTCACGAAATCCCCAGCGCTTCGGGGATGCCCTCAGCGACGAGGAACATGTACTCGGGTGTATGTGCGACTCGTTTAGATCATAGACTGAGACATAAAAAGGAAAGTCTTTTTGAAATATCAAGGATCAGTACCTGTGAATAAAATAGAATGGAGGAACTCCATTCATTATTTTAAAAAGATAAACCGTTCATATCTTCTATTGTGTCTGAAACTTATGGTTTACATTGGTGCAAATCCAATCAACTCCATTTTTTAGAAAACCCCCAATGATAACAAATGGTTATCCATTAAGCGGGGGAAATTCCATTTTTTATTAAAAAGATTCCACTCTTAAAAGAAAAGAACGGACTAACAGGGTAAACGACCAAATCAATTTGAAAAATGAAATACCGTTACTGTATAAAGTGGATCTCGTTGTGAAAGACCTATTACTGGAATATTTATGGGGTAGAGCCAAAGAATGTGAATTGTACAAGTTACCAATAGTATTGATTAATTAAAAGAAGGAGCTCCGGTGTATAGAGAGGACCTCACCGTTTTAGAAGTAACCATAGAAACGATGGAACCCACTATTTATCCATTTCTATTTGCTACTTTTTGTAGTTATTCTATTTTTTATATCAAGTATCAAGGCAATTTCTCCTTTCAAAGCAAAGGAAAATACCTAGCAAAAAATAGTGGTGGGGAAGGTTAGAGTAGCAAAAGCCATTGGAATTTTTTTTTTATACATTGGAATAATTCGTTTGGTTATTAATAGACTAGTAAAGGGGAAAAGAATAACTAAAAAAAGAATTAGTTATTCATCAAAGTTTGATTTATTCAATGACTAGAATTAAACGCGGATATATAGCTCGGAGGCGTAGAACAAAACTTCGTTTATTTGCATCAAGCTTTCGAGGGGCGCATTCACGACTTACACGAACTATGACTCAACAGAGAATAAGAGCTTTAGTTTCGGCTCATCGGGATAGGGGTAAAAGAAAAAGAGATTTTCGTCGGTTATGGATCACTCGAATAAATGCCGTAATTCACGAAATGGAGGTATTCTATAGTTATAACCAATTTATACACAATCTATACAAGAAGCAATTACTTCTTAATCGGAAAATACTTGCACAAATAGCTCTATTAAATAGGAGTTGTCTTTATACGATTTCGAATGAGATCAAAAAATAAGGGGATTGGAAGAAATCCACTAAAATATTTGAAATAGAGTTCTAAGGAGAATGAGCTCGGGGAAGGTAGAGTAGAAATTAGTATTATAAAAAAAAGTAGTCAAAACGAGGGTATATAGTCGCTAAAAAAAGAGTTATTCTTTTTCTTTTCGACGATTCTTTTCTTTTTTTTTATGACATACACGGACGTAACAATCAAATTTTGATTCTTGATTGGATTTTTCGAACAAAATATTAATCTCTTTTTTAATTCCTTCAAATTGGAATTCTTATTCAATTGAAGAAGAAGTCTATTTTTTTCTGGTTCTAAGGCTAGTAGTTCTAGGGGTCGACTCACTTCTTTCAAATTGTTTCTGATTATTAAGAAAAGGTAACAAAGATAAAATACGAGCTTGTTTTATAGCAATAGTAATTAATCGTTGTTGTTTTAAAGTTACTCTATTCACCCGTCTAGATAATATTTTGCCTTGTTCACTAATAAATCGACTAATTAAACTCATGTTTCTATAATCAATTCGATCCCCCGATTGGATCGGGGGCAAACGCCTACGAAAAGATCGCTTGGATTTAGTAAAAGGTCGCTTAGATTTATTCATAATTTTTTTATTCCTTATCTCTAAAATCCTATGTTGATCGGATCAAAATAAAAACGATTTCTATTTCTATATAGGATCGAGTTTCTATATAGAATTAAGAATATAGGATTAGATTTCTTTCTATCGATTTATTTGTTTATATTTATATATATGTAATAATATATAGATACTATCATTATTCCTGTTCTTAAAAAAAAGTTGACATACAAGCATTCAATTTGATCTATTTCTTTATTTCCCCGTGAATTGTATGTTTATAACAATTGGGACAGAATTTTCTCAATTCCAATCGACTGGGGGTGTTATGCCGATTCTTTTGAGTAATATATCTAGAAATTCCCGCGGATTCCTTCTTAATATCATTTCGCACACAACCGGTACATTCCAAAATAATTGTTACTCGAACATCTTTACCCTTGGCCATGAAACCTCCTTTGGATTTATGATTCACCCCAATCTTCTATTTTTATTTTAGGATCCAGAAAGAACAAGAACCAAAAAAATAGAAGCTGTGAACTAAAAAAAATTCTGAAATATTTCGTTGCAATGAATATTAATGTAGTAATTAAATAAAAATAATAAGCCATACAATGATTTTTTGAAAACTATATTTAAAATCTTTGTACAGTCTTTTTTTTAAGTATCTCGTAGGATACTCTTTCTCTAGCAATACTTTTTTCGTTCTATTATTCTATTACTAATTTAATTGGATCCTGAACCCTCGTTTTTATGACCGTTCGCCCCCCCCCTTTTTTCTAATTATTTTTTTTAGAATGCATTAGAAAACAAAGCAGGGGGGGGATTAGTCCCCGGTCATTGATCGTATCTCTAAATTTTTTCACCCCTTTCTGATGTTAATAACTAGAATGAAAAAAAGGGAAATGTTAATGCATCTGGAAATAAACGATTAATCTCTATTAATAAACCTGCTAACGAACCGAACCATAGAGTACTTAGTACCGGTGCTACGGAAAGATATGTTTTTAGATCTCGCATTTGAAATCCTCCTTCTTTCTTCTTTATTGTATTACATTATATATAGTAATATATATAACTATATATGTACATGTAGTTAAGAAGCTCTTGTATTTGTATACGTAACCCCCCCCCTTTTCAAAATTCGAATTGAAATATTGTTTACTAGACCGATCTTATAGATTCCATTTGAAAATAGAAACGCCTATTTATGTAAAATTGAAATTGAGAGAATTCTCATAAACATAAAAAAAAGTAATTTTTTTTATTATATGTTTGTTATCTGATATGAGACAAAAAAAAAGAAGAAGGGTGTGGAAAACAAGACAGGAATTCTCTACAATGACACTGTATGTAAACCAATTGAAAGGGATGTAGCGCAGCTTGGTAGCGCGTTTGTTTTGGGTACAAAATGTCACGGGTTCAAATCCTGTCATCCCTACCTATTACTGCTCAGAAGAGCAGTAACGAGGGATCGGATCCATTTTAGATCTATCGTTTTTTAATAAAATTGGACATCCATATAATTCTGAAATTTATGATATACTATGATATAGTATATACGTACAAAATCTATTCGGGTTAAAGAAGGTCCTCTTTCTAGCCTTTTCGTTTTTTTTTTCTAAAAAACGAAAAGCGCTCTTAGTTCAGTTCGGTAGAACGTGGGTCTCCAAAACCCAATGTCGTAGGTTCAAATCCTACAGAGCGTGATTTCACTCTTGTTTCTTAAATTGTGTCAAAATTCCACTGTTCGCAAATAATTGAGCAGCAATCTGAATTAGACCTCCCGCATAGGAAAGCAAGAAGGAGGTCAGTCAAAAAAAAGAGATGTTAATTAATCAAAAGTCCAACTGATCACCACGTCTGTATTGTAAATAAGCAGTTACGAATAATCCAGCCAAAGTAATAGGAATTAGACCTAAGACGATTCCAAATAAAGAAACTTCAATCATTTCAATTTTCTTTTGTTTTCATTTTTGAAAGGGAGGAAAGAGAGGTACTATCTATTCCTAGCTCTTAATCTATATTGCCGATGAATCTCAATGAACAAAATTGGGTAATTAACACGGTAAGGAACTATCGAACATATGAAATACCACAGAAATCCTTTTTTATAAAAAAATCTTTATTTAATTAATTTCAAATAAGTCGTATTTTGCTTAGACCAATAAATAGAACTGAGGTTATAGTTAAAGCTGCTAGTAGAAAACCGAAATAACTAGTTATAGTAGGCATGAAGAGACTCAATAAAATATGTTTTTTTATACATATGTTTCTAAAGCACTTCCCTAAGTTTCAATTAAA